GCTAGCGTAGCTTAATCAAAGCAAAACACTGAAGATGTTTAGATGGGCGTTGAAAAACCCCGCAAGCACAAAGGCTTGGTCCTGACTTTACCTTCAGCTTCAACCAAATTTATACATGCAAGTCTCCGCATTCCTGTGAGGATGCCCTTTACCCCCCGCCCGGGGGCAAGGAGCCGGTATCAGGCACGCGCGAAGCAGCCCAGGACGCCTTGTTCAGCCACACCCCCAAGGGTACTCAGCAGTGATAGACATTAAGCAATAAGCGAAAGCTTGACTAGGTTACGGTTTTTAGGGCCGGTAAATCTCGTGCCAGCCACCGCGGTTATACGAGTGGCCCAAGTTGAAGGTAGCCGGCGTAAAGAGTGGTTAGGGGAATAATAAACTAAAGCCGAATACCCTCCAGGCCGTTATACGCTTCCGAGGACACGAAGCCCCACTACGAAAGTGGCTTTAACTCACCTGAACCCACGACAACTAAGATACAAACTGGGATTAGATACCCCACTATGCTTAGCCATAAACTTTGATATTAATTTACCCCTAATATCCGCCAGGGAACTACAAGCGTTAGCTTAAAACCCAAAGGACTTGGCGGTGCCTCATACCCACCTAGAGGAGCCTGTTCTTGAATCGATAATCCCCGTTCAACCTCACCACCCCTTGTTTGACCCGCCTATATACCGCCGTCGTCAGCTCACCCTGTGAAGGTCTCAAAGTGAGCAAAATGGGTACAACCCAAAACGTCAGGTCAAGGTGCAGCGTATGAGGTGGGAAGAAATGGGCTACATTACCTACCCCAGGTTATTACGAAAGAGGTTGTGAAACCAACCCCTGAAGGTGGATTTAGCAGTAAGGAGGAAATAGAGAGTTCTCCTGAAGCCGGCTCTGAGGCGCGCACATACCGCCCGTCACTCTCTCCGGGTTCACTTAATCTAGTTCTTAACAAGACAATCGAACAAAGGGGAGGCAAGTCGTAACATGGTAAGTGTACCGGAAGGTGCACTTGGGACAACCGGGGCGTAGCTAAACAGAACAGCATCTCCCTTACTCCGAGAAGACACCCGTGCAAATCGGGTCGCCCTGAGCCAAATAGCTAGCCAAACACTTGGTTTAATTTTTTACCATAAATAACCCCACACAACCTTAGAATTCGTGAACAAATCATTTTCCCTCCTTAGTACGGGCGACAGAAAAGGACAACTTGAGCAATAGAGAAAGTACCGCAAGGGAAAGCTGAAAGAGAAATGAAATAACCCATATAAGCACCGAAAAGCAAAGATTAAAACTTGTACCTTTTGCATCATGATCTAGCCAGTAAACCCAAGCAAAGAGAACTTTAGTTTGGGCCCCCGAAACTGGACGAGCTACTCCGAGGCAGCCTATTGCAGGGCTTATCCGTCTCTGTTGCAAAAGAGTGGAGAGAACTCCGAGTAGAAGTGAAATACCTATCGAGTCTAGTTATAGCTGGTTGTTTAGGAAATGAATAGGAGTTCAGCCCCCAGGCTTTTTAAACCCATAAGATCCTTCTTCTTAAGGTAGAGAGAAACCAGGGGAGTTATTCAATGGAGGTACAGCTCCTTTGAACCAGGACACAACCTTAACAGGCGGTCAAGGATCATAATTTTCAAGGTACACTGTTTCAGTGGGCTTAAGGGCAGCCACCTGATTAGAAAGCGTTAAAGCTCAGACAGCATACACCTCTTATTCTGATAGCCTATCCCCCACCCCTAATTTTACTAAACCGCCCCATGCCCCCATGGGAGCGACCATGCTAGAATGAGTAATAAGAGGGACATACGCCCCTCTCCTCGCACATGTGTAAGTCGGACCGGACCCCCCACCGACAAGTAACGAACCCAATACAAGAGGGCATTTTGGACTTTAATGCAATCAAGAAGCACCCGAAAAAGTAATCGTTAACCCCACACAGGTGTGCACTGAGGAAAGACTAAAAGGGGGACAAGGAACTCGGCAAACACAAGCCTCGCCTGTTTACCAAAAACATCGCCTCTTGAACACTACACATAAGAGGTCCCGCCTGCCCGGTGACCCTGGGTTAAACGGCCGCGGTATTTTAACCGTGCGAAGGTAGCGCAATCACTTGTCCTTTAAATGAAGACCTGTATGAATGGCTAGACGAGGGCTTAACTGTCTCCTCCCCCCAGTCAGTGAAATTGATCTCCCCGTGCAGAAGCGGGGATTAGCACATAAGACGAGAAGACCCTATGGAGCTTTAGACACTAGACAGCCCACGTTACACCCCCTCCCCCGAGAGGGGAAAACATTGTGGCTCCTGTCTCCACTGTCTTCGGTTGGGGCGACCGCGGAGGATAAGAAAGCCTCCATGTGGACCAAGGTTACGAACCTCACAACTAAGGGCTGCCGCCCTAAGAAACAGAAATTCTGACCAGAATGATCCGGCCTAGAGCCGATTAACGGAACAAGTTACCCTAGGGATAACAGCGCAATCCTCTCCCAGAGTCCCTATCGACGAGGGGGTTTACGACCTCGATGTTGGATCAGGACATCCTATTGGTGCAGCCGCTAATAAGGGTTCGTTTGTTCAACGATTAAAGTCCTACGTGATCTGAGTTCAGACCGGAGCAATCCAGGTCAGTTTCTATCTATGAAATGATTCCTCCCAGTACGAAAGGACCGGAGAGAAGAGGCCCATGCTCAAGGCACGCCCCACCCTCACCTGCTGAAGGCAACTAAAACAGAAAAGAGGGCATACCCGGGTGTGCCAAAGAGTATGGCATCCTAGTGTGGCAGGATCTAGAAAATAATTCTGAACCACGAACACCGGGGTAGCAAAGTCTGGAAAGTGCTAAAGGTCTAAGCCCTTTCATCAGAGGTTCAAATCCTCTCCCCGGCTATGATCACAACCATCTTAACTTACATCATCAACCCCCTTGCCTACATCGTCCCCGTCCTTCTTGCTGTCGCTTTCCTCACCCTGCTTGAGCGGAAAGTCCTAGGGTACATGCAACTTCGAAAAGGCCCAAACATCGTCGGCCCCTACGGACTTCTTCAACCAATCGCTGACGGAGTCAAACTATTTATTAAAGAGCCTGTCCGGCCTTCCACTTCCTCCCCCTTCCTTTTTCTTGCCACGCCCATACTAGCCCTCACCCTGGCCCTCACCCTCTGGGCCCCCATACCAATCCCGTACCCCGTGGCTGACCTAAACCTGGGCATCCTATTCGTCTTAGCACTATCAAGCTTAGCTGTCTACTCCATCCTCGGATCAGGCTGAGCCTCAAATTCTAAGTACGCCCTTATCGGAGCCCTCCGAGCAGTTGCACAAACAATCTCCTATGAAGTGAGCCTAGGATTAATCCTTTTAAGCATTATCATTTTCTCAGGGGGATTCACACTTCAAACCTTCAACGTCGCCCAAGAAAGTGTCTGACTTCTAATCCCAGCGTGACCCCTCGCAGTTATATGATACATCTCCACCCTCGCCGAAACAAACCGGGCCCCATTTGACCTGACAGAAGGGGAATCTGAGCTAGTCTCAGGATTTAACGTAGAATATGCAGGGGGGCCCTTTGCCCTATTTTTCCTTGCCGAATATGCAAACATCCTTCTAATAAACACCCTGTCCGCAGTTCTATTCTTGGGAGCCTCCCACATCCCATCCCTCCCAGAACTCACCGCCTGCAACCTCATAACCAAAGCCGCTCTCCTATCAGTTGTGTTTCTCTGAGTCCGTGCCTCATACCCCCGGTTCCGATATGACCAGCTGATACATCTAGTGTGAAAAAGCTTCTTACCCCTCACCCTAGCCCTTGTGCTATGGCATCTAGCCCTCCCCGTCGCATTCGCCGGACTACCGCCCCAGCTTTAGCAGGAATTATGCCTGAATGTTTAAGGACCACCTTGATAGGGTGACTTATAAGGGTTAAAGCCCCTTTAATTCCTTAGAAAGAAGGGACTTGAACCCATCCTCAGGAGATCAAAACTCCTGGTGCTCCCACTACACCACTTTCTAGTAAAGTCAGCTAAACAAGCTTTTGGGCCCATACCCCAAGAATGACGGTGAAACCCCCTCCTTTACTAACACATGAATCCTTACGTCACATCCTTTCTTATTTCAGCATTAGGCCTGGGCACCGCACTGACATTTTCTAGCTCCCACTGGCTCTTAGCCTGAATAGGCTTAGAAATCAACACCCTCGCCATCATCCCCCTCATGACCCAAAAACATTCCCCACGCTCGGTCGAGGCAGCAGCCAAGTACTTTATTACTCAGGCCGCAGCCGCAGCCACAATCATGTTTGCCAGCGCTACCAACGCCTGGCTCACCGGCTCCTGAGACATTCTGCATCTCTCCCACCCCGCATCTGCCACAATTGCATTCATGGCGCTAGCTTTGAAGGTAGGACTGGCCCCAGTCCATTTTTGACTCCCAGAGGTTATCCAAGGGCTCAGCCTTACCTCCGGCCTTATTCTTTCTACCTGGCAAAAACTAGCCCCCTTTGCCCTGATCGTTCAAATTACCCCAGCACTTAATCCCTCCCTTATCCTGGGCATAGGTGTCGCCTCGACCCTAATCGGGGGCTGGGGGGGCATAAATCAGACCCAGGTCCGTAAAATCCTAGCCTATTCATCTATTGCTCACCTAGGTTGAATGATTATCGTTTCTCAGGTCTCGCCCTCCCTGGCCCTCCTCGGTCTTACCCTCTATATTGTAATAACAACTTCTGCATTCCTCACCATGAAAGCAAACGCAGCTTCTAGCCTAAACACCCTTGCTACCTCATGGGCTAAAACGCCCGCCCTAGTTGCACTAGCCTCTCTAGCACTACTTTCCCTAGGGGGACTCCCTCCCCTCTCCGGATTTATGCCTAAATGACTTATTCTGCAAGAAATAACTAAACAGGGCTTCCCACTAATCGCCACCTTTGCAGCCCTTACGGCCCTCCTGAGCCTTTTCTTCTACCTACGGATCTGCTACGCCATAGCACTCACCGTCTCCCCCAACACATCGGGATCCTCCCCCGCCTGACGATTCCACACCAACCAAACCTCCCTCCTCCTGGCAACCTCCACGATTGGTGCTCTAGGCCTGCTTCCAATCACCCCTTGCTTCCTCGCAGCATTTTCATGGAGCTAGGGGCTTAGGATAGTATTTAGACCAAGGGCCTTCAAAGCCCTAAGCGAGGGTGAAAATCCCTTAGCCCCTGATAAGACTTACAGGACTCTATCCCGCATCTTCTGAATGCAACTCAGACACTTTAATTAAGCTAAAGCCTCCCTAGGTGGGAAGGCCTTGATCCTACAAACTCTTAGTTAACAGCTAAGCGCTCTATCCAGCGAGCATCCACCTACTCCCCCGCCGCCGGGGCGGGGCGGGAAAGCCCCGGCAGGCGGTAAGCCTACTTCTTCAGGTTTGCAATCTGACGTGGTCACACCCCAGGGCTTGGTAAGAAGAGGACTCAAACCTCTATATATGGGGCTACAATCCACCGCTTGCTTCGGCCATCTTACCTGTGGCAATTACACGCTGATTTTTCTCAACCAACCACAAAGACATTGGCACCCTATATCTGATCTTCGGAGCCTGGGCAGGAATAGTGGGGACCGCTCTGAGCCTCCTCATCCGAGCCGAACTTAGTCAGCCCGGCGCCCTCCTTGGAGACGACCAAATCTATAACGTTATCGTTACTGCGCACGCCTTCGTAATAATCTTCTTCATGGTTATGCCAATCCTAATTGGCGGGTTTGGAAACTGGCTCATCCCACTTATGATTGGAGCCCCAGACATGGCCTTCCCTCGGATAAACAACATGAGCTTCTGGCTGCTCCCACCCTCCTTCCTCCTCCTCCTAGCCTCTTCTGGAGTCGAAGCGGGGGCCGGGACTGGTTGAACTGTTTACCCCCCTCTTGCCGGCAATCTAGCGCATGCGGGGGCTTCTGTAGACCTTACCATCTTCTCCCTCCACCTTGCCGGAATTTCTTCTATTTTAGGGGCAATCAACTTCATCACAACCATTATTAACATGAAACCCCCTGCCATCTCTCAGTACCAAACACCACTGTTCGTCTGATCCGTCCTCATTACTGCCGTCCTCCTGCTACTTTCCCTGCCAGTCCTAGCTGCTGGCATCACTATGCTTCTGACAGACCGAAACCTAAACACCACCTTCTTCGACCCTGCAGGAGGGGGAGACCCCATCTTGTACCAGCACCTGTTCTGATTCTTTGGCCACCCCGAAGTGTACATTCTTATTCTTCCTGGGTTCGGAATAATCTCCCACATCGTAGCATACTACTCAGGCAAAAAAGAACCCTTCGGGTACATGGGTATGGTCTGGGCAATGATAGCCATTGGCCTCCTAGGCTTTATCGTATGGGCCCACCACATGTTTACAGTAGGAATAGACGTTGATACGCGTGCCTACTTTACCTCCGCCACGATAATTATCGCTATTCCAACAGGTGTCAAAGTTTTTAGCTGACTAGCCACCCTACACGGGGGCTCAATCAAGTGAGAAACACCGCTTCTGTGAGCTCTCGGGTTTATCTTCCTATTCACGGTAGGCGGACTAACTGGGATCGTCCTGGCCAATTCGTCCCTCGACATCGTCCTTCACGACACCTACTATGTAGTAGCCCACTTCCACTATGTTCTGTCCATGGGGGCTGTCTTTGCCATTCTAGCTGCTTTCGTTCACTGATTTCCACTATTCTCAGGGTACACCCTGCACAGCACCTGAACTAAAATTCACTTTGGGATTATGTTCGTGGGGGTAAACCTAACCTTCTTCCCTCAGCACTTCCTAGGCCTCGCAGGAATGCCTCGCCGATACTCCGACTACCCAGACGCCTACACTCTCTGAAACACTATCTCTTCTATCGGGTCCCTCATCTCCCTGGTTGCTGTAATCATGTTCCTGTTTATTCTATGAGAAGCATTTGTGGCTAAGCGAGAAGTAATGTCCGTTGAACTAACCTCCACAAATGTAGAATGACTTCACGGCTGCCCTCCCCCTTACCACACATTCGAGGAACCAGCCTACGTCCAAGTTCAAGCCAACTAACGAGAAAGGGAGGAATTGAACCCCCATCTGCTGATTTCAAGTCAGCCACATAGCCACTCTGTCACTTTCTTCAATAAGACACTAGTTAAATTTGTTATAACATTGCTTTGTCAAGGCAAAACTGTGGGTTAAAGCCCCGCGTGTCTTAAGCCTCAGGCTATAATGGCACATCCCTCCCAACTAGGATTCCAAGACGCGGCCTCCCCAGTAATAGAAGAGCTCCTTCATTTCCATGACCATGCTCTGATAATCGTTCTTCTAATTAGCACTCTCGTACTATACATTATTGTAGCCATGGTCTCTACAAAACTAACTAACAAATACATCCTCGACTCCCAGGAGATCGAAATTATCTGAACTGTCCTTCCTGCTGTAATTCTTATCCTCATCGCCCTCCCCTCCCTTCGGATCCTGTACCTAATGGACGAGATCAACGACCCCCACTTAACTATTAAAGCCATGGGACACCAATGATACTGAAGCTACGAGTATACTGATTACGAAGACCTAGGATTTGACTCGTACATAATCCCAACCCAAGACCTTGCCCCCGGACAATTCCGCCTCCTAGAAGCAGATCACCGTATAGTAGTCCCTGTTGAGTCGCCAATTCGAGTACTAGTATCTGCAGAAGATGTACTCCACTCTTGAGCCGTGCCCGCCCTAGGGGTTAAAATAGACGCAGTCCCAGGCCGACTAAACCAAACAGCCTTTATTGCTTCCCGCCCCGGTGTGTTCTACGGACAGTGCTCAGAAATCTGTGGAGCTAACCATAGCTTCATGCCTATTGTAGTAGAGGCAGTCCCCCTTAAACACTTTGAAAATTGATCCTCCATGATGCTCGAAGACGCCTCACTAAGAAGCTAAAACGGGAAAAAGCGTTAGCCTTTTAAGCTAAAAATTGGTGAGCCCCCAACCACCCCTAGTGACATGCCTCAACTCAACCCAGCCCCTTGATTTGCCATCCTAGTTTTCTCCTGACTAGTATTCCTAACTATTATCCCCCCAAAAGTCCTTGGACACATCTTCTCTAACGAACCAACGGTTCAAAGCGCCGAAAAGGCTAACCCCGAATCTTGAAACTGACCATGACACTAAGCTTCTTTGACCAATTCATAAGCCCAGTCTTCCTAGGCATTCCTCTGATAGCCCTGGCCCTCTCCCTCCCCTGAATTCTATTTCCCACCCCCACAGCTCGCTGACTTAACAACCGCCTTCTTACCCTCCAAGGCTGATTCATCAACCGCTTCACACAACAACTCCTTCTGCCACTAAATGTAGGAGGCCACAAGTGAGCCACAATTCTCACCTCCCTCATGCTTTTCTTAATTACCCTTAACATGCTTGGACTCCTTCCATATACCTTTACCCCAACAACCCAACTATCTTTAAACATGGGACTTGCTGTACCTCTATGACTAGCTACCGTAATCATTGGAATGCGAACCCAGCCAACAGCGGCACTAGGCCACCTCCTCCCAGAAGGTACCCCCGTACCCCTTATCCCTGTCCTTATTATCATCGAGACAATTAGCCTCTTCATTCGCCCCCTGGCCCTAGGAGTGCGGCTCACGGCCAACCTCACGGCTGGCCACCTGCTCATCCAACTCATTGCCACCGCTGCCTTTGTTCTTCTTCCTCTCATGCCTACTGTTGCAATTCTCACCTCTATTGTCTTATTCCTTCTTACCCTCCTAGAAGTCGCCGTAGCAATAATCCAAGCCTACGTATTCGTCCTCCTAATGAGCCTCTACCTACAAGAAAACGTCTAATGGCCCACCAAGCACACGCATTCCACATAGTAGATCCAAGCCCCTGGCCTCTGACCGGCGCAGTCGGTGCCCTCCTGATAACCTCAGGCACAGCAATCTGATTCCACTTCCACTCCGTTATTCTGATATCAGCAGGAACTACCCTTCTTCTTCTCACCATGTACCAGTGGTGACGAGACATCGTACGAGAGGGGACATTCCAAGGACATCATACACCCCCGGTTCAGAAAGGCCTACGATACGGCATGATTTTGTTTATCACATCGGAGGTATTTTTCTTTCTAGGATTTTTCTGAGCATTTTACCACGCCAGCCTCGCCCCCACTCCCGAACTAGGGGGATGCTGACCTCCAACCGGAATCACCACCCTGGACCCCTTTGAAGTCCCTCTCCTCAATACTGCCGTCCTCCTAGCATCGGGAGTCACTGTTACTTGAGCACACCACAGCATTATAGAAGGGGAGCGGAAACAAACCATCCACTCTCTCACTCTGACTATCCTGCTGGGCTTCTACTTCACTTTCCTCCAGGCCCTTGAGTACTGAGAAGCCCCCTTTACTATTGCAGACGGAGTGTATGGCTCCACCTTCTTCGTCGCCACAGGATTCCACGGCCTACATGTCATTATCGGATCAACTTTCCTAGCTGTCTGCCTCCTCCGCCAAATCCAATACCACTTTACATCTGAACACCACTTCGGCTTTGAGGCCGCCGCCTGATACTGACACTTTGTAGACGTTGTATGACTTTTCCTCTATGTCTCCATCTACTGATGAGGCTCATAGTCTTTCTAGTATTAACCCAGTATATGTGACTTCCAATCACTCGGTCTTGGTGAAAATCCAAGGAAAGATAATGAATCTAATTACTTCGGTGATTTCCATTACTATTTTGCTTTCAACAGTACTAGCCATTGTCTCTTTCTGACTGCCCCAGCTAAATCCGGACGCTGAGAAACTCTCCCCCTACGAGTGTGGCTTTGACCCCCTTGGCTCGGCACGACTCCCATTCTCCCTCCGATTCTTTCTGATCGCAATCCTATTCCTATTATTTGACTTAGAAATCGCCCTCTTATTACCCCTCCCCTGGGGTGACCAACTCGCCGCCCCAGCCATTACCTTCACATGAGCTGTAGCCGTCCTCGCCCTCCTCACCCTCGGCCTAATCTACGAATGAATCCAGGGGGGTTTAGAATGAGCTGAATAGGTGGTTAGTCCAACATAAGACCTTTGATTTCGGCTCAGAAAACCGCGGTTCAAGTCCGCGACTGCCTTATGACTCCCACACATTTTAGTTTCACCTCAGCTTTTATTCTAGGGCTAATGGGGCTAGCTTTCCACCGCACCCACCTTCTATCCGCCTTACTCTGCCTTGAGGGCATGATGCTATCCCTCTACATCGCCCTCTCAGTCTGGGCCCTCCAAGCCGAAGCAACCGGGTTCTCTTGTGCGCCCATACTACTCCTAGCCTTCTCAGCCTGTGAAGCCAGCGCTGGGCTTGCTATTCTAGTCGCTACTGCCCGAACCCACGGAACTGACCACCTACAAAGCCTAAACCTTCTCCGATGCTAAAAATCTTGATTCCAACTATCATGCTATTCCCCACAATCTGGCTCACTCCAGCCAAATGACTTTGACCTACCACTGTGGCTCAGAGCCTTGTAATCGCCTTGGCTAGCTTGTCCTGGTTGAAATGAACTTCTGAGACTGGGTGGGCTACTTCTAACCTCTACCTCGCCACTGACCCCCTTTCTACCCCCCTGCTTGTCCTCTCCTGCTGACTATTACCCTTAATGATCCTTGCAAGCCAAAACCACATCTCGCCCGAACCCATCAACCGCCAGCGAACTTACATTGCACTCCTTGCTTCCCTACAAATGTTCCTCATTCTAGCATTTGGGGCGACAGAAATCATTATGTTCTATGTAATATTTGAGGCAACACTGGTTCCGACTCTCATTATTATTACCCGCTGAGGGAACCAGGCAGAGCGACTGAATGCGGGGACATATTTTCTCTTTTACACCCTGGCCGGCTCCCTTCCCCTTCTGGTGGCCCTCCTACTCTTACAAAACGAAACGGGGACTCTCTCCCTCATTACCCTCCAGTACTCTCAACCCCTCCATCTCTCCACCTGGGGCGACAAACTATGGTGAGCAGGATGCCTCCTGGCTTTCCTAGTTAAAATACCCCTCTACGGTGTCCACCTATGACTCCCCAAAGCTCATGTAGAAGCTCCAATCGCCGGCTCTATGGTCCTGGCTGCTGTCCTCCTGAAACTCGGGGGCTACGGCATAATACGCATGATACTCATACTAGACCCCCTTTCCCAGGAGCTCGCCTACCCTTTTATTGTTCTAGCCTTGTGAGGCGTAATTATGACGGGCTCAATCTGCTTACGACAAACAGATCTTAAATCCCTCATCGCTTACTCCTCTGTTAGCCACATAGGCCTTGTAGCCGGTGGCATCCTCATCCAAACCCCCTGAGGCTTCACGGGCGCAATTATTCTTATAATTGCTCATGGCCTCGCGTCTTCCGCCCTGTTTTGTCTGGCTAACACAGCCTATGAGCGAACACATAGCCGAACTATACTATTGGCCCGAGGGCTTCAAATGGCACTCCCTCTTATGGCCACTTGATGATTTATTGCTAACCTAGCCAACCTTGCTCTCCCCCCTCTTCCCAATTTAATAGGCGAACTAATGATCATCACAGCCATGTTCAACTGATCCTGCTGAACCCTTGTCATTACAGGCCTAGGGACCCTCATTACTGCGAGCTACTCCCTTTACCTCTTCCTGACCTCCCAGCGAGGACCCCTGCCCTCCCACATCATCGCCCTTGAACCCTCCCACACTCGAGAGCACCTCCTCTTAATCCTCCACCTTCTTCCCATCATCCTCCTCGTGATAAAACCCGAGCTAATATGAGGGTGATGCTTCTGTAAATATAGTTTAACTAAAACACTAGATTGTGATTCTAGTAACAGGGGTTAAAACCCCCTTATTCACCGAGAGAAGCCCGAAGGCAATAGAGACTGCTAATCTTCTACCCCCACGGTTAAACCCCGTGGTTCACTCGCGCTCCTGGAGGATGACAGCTTATCCGTTGGTCTTAGGAACCAAAAACTCTTGGTGCAAATCCAAGCAGCAGCTATGCACCTTGTTCCTACTATCCTAAGCTCCTCCCTCCTACTGATCTTCGCCCTCCTGCTCTATCCCCTAATAACTACTCTCAGCCCCTCCCCCGTCCAAAAAGGATGAGCCGTGACACACGTCAAAACTGCAGTCAAGACCGCATTTCTAATCAGCCTCCTCCCCCTATTCATCTTCCTCAACAGTGGAGCCGAGACAATCGTTACCGCATGGCAATGAATAAACACTCTCACCTTCGACATCAATATTAGCTTTAAATTTGACCACTACTCCATCATCTTCACCCCCGTAGCTCTGTACGTCACCTGGTCCATTCTTGAGTTTGCTTCTTGATATATACATGCAGACCCCAATATGAACCGATTCTTTAAGTACCTCCTCCTCTTCCTAGTAGCAATAATCATCCTAGTCACAGCTAACAATATGTTCCAGTTCTTTATTGGCTGGGAAGGTGTCGGCATCATATCCTTCCTTCTCATCGGATGGTGGTACGGGCGAGCAGACGCCAACACAGCCGCCCTTCAAGCTGTAATTTACAACCGAGTGGGGGATATCGGGCTAATCCTAAGCATAGCATGATTCGCCATAAAACTTAACTCTTGAGAAATGCAACAAATATTCGCGTCTTCCCAGGATCTTGACCTCACCTTGCCCTTAATGGGTCTAATCCTGGCAGCTACCGGAAAATCTGCACAGTTCGGCCTTCACCCCTGACTCCCCTCGGCCATGGAGGGCCCAACCCCTGTCTCAGCCCTACTCCACTCAAGCACAATAGTGGTTGCCGGAATTTTCCTTCTAATCCGAACTAGCCCCCTGATAGAAAACAACCCTGTGGCCCTCACTACTTGCCTCTGCCTGGGAGCCCTCACTACCCTCTTTACTGCCACCTGTGCTCTTACCCAGAATGATATTAAAAAAATTGTCGCCTTCTCCACATCAAGCCAACTGGGACTTATAATGGTCACTATTGGCCTTAACCAACCACAGCTCGCCTTTCTTCACATCTGCACCCATGCATTTTTCAAGGCAATACTATTTCTTTGCTCCGGGTCAATTATCCATAGTTTAAACGACGAGCAAGACATCCGAAAGATGGGGGGCCTACACAACCTCACCCCCTTCACCTCCTCTTGTCTCACCATCGGGAGCCTTGCCCTCACAGGAACCCCATTCTTAGCAGGCTTCTTCTCGAAAGACGCTATCATTGAAGCTCTAAACACATCTTACCTTAACGCCTGAGCCCTAGCCCTTACCCTCTTAGCCACCTCTTTCACGGCCATCTATAGCCTCCGTGTAGTTTACTTCGTTGCCATGGGCCACCCTCGCTTCCCCAGCCTCTCCCCCATTAATGAAAACGACCCCTCCGTCATTAACCCTATCAAACGCCTTGCCTGAGGAAGCATCGTGGCAGGCCTCATCATTACTTCTAACTTCCTTCCTTCCAAGACCCCCGTCATAACTATACCACCCCTTCTCAAGCTAAGTGCCCTCATCGTAACCATTCTAGGCCTTCTTACAGCCCTTGAACTCGCCTCCCTCACCTCCAAACAGTTTAAAATCACCCCCACCCTTTCTCTCCACAACTTCTCTAACATGCTAGGGTTCTTCCCAGCAACCGTCCACCGCTCAATACCCTTCTTAAACCTCTCCCTAGGGCAAGCTATTGCGAGCCAAATGGTGGACCAAACATGATTTGAGAAGGTTGGACCTAAGGCAATGTCTGCTATCCACCTCCCCGCATCATCTACCACCACCGACCTGCAACAGGGCATAATCAAAACCTACCTTTCACTATTTTTCCTAACCATCGCCCTGGCCGTTGTCGTGGCCCTGATCTAAACCGCTCGTAAAGTACCCCGGCTCAAGCCGCGCGTCAGCTCTAAGACTACGAATAAGGTTAACAAAAGTACCGCCGCACATACCACGAGAACCCCTCCCCCTGAAGAAAACATCAAGGCCACTCCCCCCGAATCAGCACGCACAACGGCAAACTCTTTAAACTCGTCCACAACCACCCAAGAAGATTCATATCACCCCCCTGAGAGCCACCCAGCCGTCACCATAACTACCAGCAGGTAACCTAACACATAGCCTAACACAGAACGATCCCCTCATGTCTCTGGGTATGGCTCCGCAGCTAGTGCTGCAGAATAAGCAAACACCACTAACATTCCTCCTAAATAAATTAGGAAGAGGACTAAAGATAGAAATGACCCCCCATGTCCCACCAAGACACCGCACCCCGCCCCTGCCGCCACCACTAACCCCAGTGCAGCAAAATAAGGAGCAGGGTTAGACGCCACAGCAACTAACCCCAGCACTAAACCCATTAAAAATAAAGACATAATATAAGCCATAATTCCTGCCAGGACTCTAACCAGGACCAGTGACTTGAAAAACCACCGTTGTTAATTCAACTACAAGAACCTAATGGCCAACCCTCGGAAAACCCACCCCCTTCTAAAAATTACCAATGACGCTTTAGTCGACCTACCTGCCCCCTCAAGCATTTCAATTTGATGAAACTTTGGCTCACTACTAGGACTTTGCCTCATTATCCAAATCCTCACAGGCCTATTCCTAGCCATGCACTACACCGCTGAGACCGCCACCGCATTCTCTTCTGTTGTACACCTATGCCGGGACGTCAACTACGGCTGACTAATCCGAAACATGCACGCCAATGGAGCATCTTTCTTCTTCATCTGCATTTACCTCCACATCGGACGCGGCCTTTACTATGGCTCTTTCCTCTATAAAGAAACATGAAACGTAGGCGTAGTCCTCCTGCTCCTAGTTATGATAACTGCTTTCGTGGGCTACGTCCTTCCCTGAGGACAAATGTCATTCTGAGGGGCAACAGTAATTACCAACCTTCTCTCTGCCGTCCCTTACATGGGGCTTGACCTGGTTTTATGACTGTGGGGCGGATTCTCAGTAGACAACGCTACCCTCACCCGGTTCTTCGCCTTCCACTTTATTCTTCCTTTTATTATTGCCGCTGCCACTGTTATTCACCTTCTGTTCCTTCATGAAACGGGGTCCAACAACCCCGTGGGCCTGAACTCGGATGCTGACAAAATCCCATTCCACTCTTATTTCATCATCAAAGACTTAGTGGGCTTTGTCGTTCTTTTTCTCGCCCTAGTCTCCCTAGCCCTATTTTCACCTAACCTCCTCGGTGACCCGGACAACTTCACAGCGGCCAACCCCCTTGTGACCCCACCTCATATCAAGCCTGAGTGATACTTCCTCTTTGCCTACGCGATCCTACGGTCTATTCCCAACAAACTAGGGGGGGTTCTAGCCCTTCTCTTCTCTATTCTTGTCCTCATGCTAGTGCCCATCCTCCACACCTCTAAACAACGAGGCCTCACCTTCCGCCCATTCACTCAGTTCCTCTTCTGAGCACTAGTAGCTGATGTAATCATCCTCACATGAATTGGGGGAATGCCTGTAGAACACCCATTCATTGAAATCGGCCAAGTCGCTTCTGTAATCTACTTCTCCATCTTCCTGGTTCTCTCCCCCCTTGCAGGTTGAGCAGAGAACAAGTCCCTCAAATGAGCCTGCATTAGAAGCTCAATGAAAGAGCGCCGGTCTTGTAAGCCGGAGGCTGGAGGTTCAAATCCCCCCTTTTGCTCAGAGAAGAGAGAATTGAACTCCCACCCTTAACTCCCAAAGCTAAGATTCTCAGTTAAACTATCCCCTGTCTCGGCCGCCCCCCGCCCCTTGGCCACCCCCTTCTTAGGGTGTACTCGGGGCTTTCAGGGGGTGCATATTATGTATAATATTACATATATGCCTTCAACCATAATATGTATAAAAACCATTAATTTAATGTAACCAATCAAGGAAGATATACATTAAGAGTTACATAGACACTCAAAAATTAATCACCATCTGTAATGAATTAGACCGAACCAAATAGATTTATCCCCTTAACTTCTTCTAAACAGTTTCCTCGCCTGACCGAACTATTATTGCCAAAGTCCTTTAATGCGCAGTAAGAACCGACCAATGATCCCATAAGCGCATATCATGAATGATGGGTCAGGGGACTACACTTGTGGGGGGTAACTAATTAATGAACTATTACTGGCATTTGGTTCCTATTTCAAGGCCATAATACAGCTTAAACCTCCCCTCAATTAATTATCCTTACATCACGATGGTGGAGGTCTAACGACTCGTTACCCACCAAGCCGGGCATTCTCTTATATGCATAGGGTTTTCTTTTTTTCTCTTCCTTTCATTTGGCATTTGCAGCGCATCCTAATGTTAAATTAATTAAGGTTGAACTGGATCTGGCCCGGCCATTATGTATGAAACGTTGAAGGATATTCCTCGATATAACAACATAAGTGATATCAAGTGCATAAAGACTCTGTCATTCTAACTGATTCCCGTTAACGTCCCCCCTGGCTTCCGCGCGTTAAACCCCCCTACCCCCCTTTAGTCCTGACATTACTATTACTTCTTGTTAAACCCCTAAACCAAGAAAGTTATGAAAAGGACTTTTTAATTTAAATTTACCCCGCAATTTTGCGCGGGCTAAATTTTGCAAAAATTCACCGGTGAATTTTTTATCATAAATACACGGTGTTTTTTT